CAGTCTGGTCAGTAACATTTGTGAATTGGATAACGTACGGAAAGAGAGGGATTCGAACCCTCGGTAAACAAAAGCCTACATAGCAGTTCCAATGCTACGCCTTGAACCACTCGGCCATCTCTCCTACATAATGATTATGGCCAAAAACCCGAGTAATTAGCGAGTTATTCATAATTAGATTATTTGATAGGTACGAACAATCAAATCAACCCTAACTATAAAAATAGAAAAGAAAGGGCTTTTCTTCACAGCTCAGGTAATAAAGATAATTTCATTTTATTAGTCTGTTTTTATGTTATTTCGTACTGTCCAATTCCTTTGTTTGTGGGAGCGTTTTCCTACGAGAGGTAATGAATAATTATAGAATGTATTGTTATCTATGCCTAGATCGCAGATAAATGGAAATTTTATTGATAAAACCTTTTCAATTATAGCCAATATCTTATTACGAATAATTCCGACAACTTCAGGAGAAAAAGAGGCATTTACTTACTACAGAGATGGTGCGATTTGATTCTTTTTTTATCATCCAAAGATACACGATTTGGGATAGAAAGACAAAAGATTACTGAAAGAAATCTACACTTATTGAAGGTGAAGTTTATAAAAAGAGCAATTCCTTCTGTCGTGTATCCTCGAGTAATGCCGCCTCAGATGCTTCAATTGTCGATTGGAGTATTGAGCGAAAGGTTACACCTATAGGTTCTATATTAGAGGTTAATCCTACTTCACTAGTACCAATAGGGGGCATATGGGAAGAAGCACTACACCTAGAAATCAACAACACAAAAACTTTGTTATTTATTAAAGATTAACCCCTTCCGCCTTATCAGGGTTGGGACTAACAAGAATGGCTGGGACAACAAGCATCCATCTCGTTGGTACTTTGGATACCCGTATAACCGTCGAAGATTGTTGAAGTGACCAATTCCTGTAAATTAGGGAGCGTTGAGGACAAAGAAATTGTTGGAGTTACCATTTCATTTCTATCTAATCCTAACACGCTTGATGGTAAGAAAAAATATTTTGCAGAAAGGTTGGCTAGAGATTTCTTGTAAAAACACTAGCCCCGCTCAGTTTATAATGAGAATATTTAAGTCTTATTAAGTTCTTATTCTTATTATGTACATAAAGGAGGAGCCGTATGAGATGCAAATTTCACGTACGGTTCTGGAACGGAGATTCGTGGAATCGAATGACGACCGTAACGGATGTCGGCTCAATCCGAAGGAAATTATGCGGAAGCTTTACAGAATTATTATGAAGCTATGCGACTAGAAATAGATCCCTATGATCGAAGTTATATACTCTATAATATAGGACTTATCCACACAAGTAATGGAGAACATACCAAAGCTTTGGAATATTATTATCGAGCACTAGAACGAAACCCATTCTTACCCCAAGCTTTTAATAATATGGCCGTGATCTGTCATTACGTGCGACTCTCTCTACTATAGAAAGGAAAAGAAAAAAGCATTAATAAAAGGCTTTCTACATATACATCGTCCAAAATAACGATTTTTATCAGCTGTAGCAAAGAAAAAAACTTCATATCAAAGTCAAAATATGAAGAAATAGATATGCCTAGATACTTTATTCTATGGATAAAGAATCTAATTGATAGAGGAAGCACCGTAAAGATCAATTAGCGAGGTTTTGGTCCGATACAATAAGAACTGCTTACTTATATCATTGTCATGAGATGAAAAAGTTAGGAATCAACTTATGTAATAGAGTTGATCCACTAGGGAGCAGCGGTGTAGCATCAGATCCCAAAGAGAGTAAGTCTTTCCTTTCTTATGAAGGAAAGTCTTTTTCAAGGATTCTATATAAATTTCTATATGAAATTGAGATAGTTACCTTTCAGAAAATTTTACCTATACAATAGGTAAATAAAAAAAGACCCATGTTTTATTCTTCGGAAGGTGGGATAAAAGATAAAACGAAAACCGATTAGTAATCCAAATTTGAGTTTAAAACTTATGTAATTAATCTCTTTTAGTTAACCCGATAAAAAGGAGAGGGGTCTCTGGATCTATGATAAATCTCTTTGAATTAGATATGGTAGATTCAAAGCAAAGGGGATACCAAAAGAATTAACTGCTGAGCCGTATGAGGTAGTAAACTCTCAAGTACGGTTCTAAGGGAAGGAATTGACCCGCCTATTCCGACCGGGGAGAACAGGCCATTCGACAAGGAGATTCTGAAATTGCGGAGGCTTGGTTCGACCAAGCCGCTGAGTATTGGAAACAAGCTATAGCACTTACTCCTGGGAATTATATTGAAGCTCATAATTGGTTGAAGATCACGAGGCGCTTTGAATAATAAGACTCGTTTTTTGTTATAATGAATTGTTTGCTGTCCCTATCAGTCCGATCATTCTTCTTGGACAAATAACTCAATTTCATTATCAACCTTCTAAGATCGTTCTATTTTGGCTGGTATTCCGTAGGGATAAATGAGAAACAGGTAGAGTAGAGAAACTAGATATATCTAG